AATGAAATGCCTGATTAAAGGGCTATCTTGATAGGATAGATTATGTAAATTATATTTACTTTCATTATATCCAATAGAATTGAACTATTACCTAAAGTATCAAAAACTTTTGTGCACCGTACACTAAGACATACTCAGAAAGATAAGCTAATTAAGCTACTGGGTTCATACCCCATTTATAGAAGTTTTAATCTTCTTCTTTCTAATGTTTAACAATCCCACCAAACTTTTATTTCTCATAACTCTTATAAGAGGAACCCTAATTTCCGTGTCAGCCAATTCCTGATTCGGGGCCTGAATTGGGCTAGAAATTAATCTTTTATCTTTCATTCCCTTAATGACTAATCCTGGCAACCTCTTATCGAGCGAAGCTTCCTTAAAATATTTTTTAACCCAAGCCCTAGCCTCAGCAACCCTTTTATTCACCGTCATTCTCTCTTCACTAATCTCTAGACTACCAAATTCCTTAATCTTCGAAAACTCTTTCTTGTCCGTTCTCATTAATTCTTCTCTGTTATTAAAAATAGGAGCTGCCCCCTTCCATTTTTGATTCCCGGGTGTAATAGAAGGTCTAAACTGAATAAATTCCCTTACCCTTATAACATGACAGAAAATTGCCCCTCTAATACTCCTTTCTTATAATTTAACCATAAACACTTTTACAGCCCTTATTATTATCCTATCAGTGCTAATTGGTTCGTTGGGGGGACTAAATCAAACCTCCCTACGTAAAATCTTAGCGTATTCCTCAATCAACCACTTGGGCTGACTAATTGCAGCACTGACCTTAGGAGAAAATCTATGAAATATATACTTTCTCATATACTCCTTTTTGACAACTACAATTATTTTTACCCTACAAACCTTCAAACTATTTCATGTCAATCAAATTTTTTCAATAAACTTTACATCACCTTTAGTAAAATTTGCTATTTTCACCTCATTCTTATCATTAGGGGGGTTACCCCCATTTATCGGATTTTTACCTAAATGAATTATTATTCAATCAATAATTGAAGCCAATTTAATCCTCCTAATTTCTACTATAGTTGTCTTAACCCTATTAACTCTATTCTACTATTTACGATTAACCTTCGGAGCCTTCATAATGACATACTCAGAAACACTTTGAAATAATAGTTATTCACAAAATAATTTCCTACAAATTCTAGCCCTATCTCTTTCTATAACTTCAACATTAGGGTTAGTTATTTGTTCACTACTGTACCATATTTTCTAAGGCTTTAAGTTAAATAAACTCATAGCCTTCAAAGTTATAAATAAAGAAATTTCTTTAAGCCTTAGTAAATCAATATTTACTCCTCCAGAATTGCAGTCTGATATCATGAATTGACTATAAGGCCTGGTAAAAGAGGTTACCCCTCCTAAATAAATTTACAATCTATCGCCTAATTCTCAGCCATTTTACCGCGACAATGGCTTTTCTCAACAAATCATAAAGATATTGGAACCTTATATTTTATTTTCGGTGCTTGATCCGGAATAGTAGGAACTTCTCTAAGTCTACTTATTCGAGCTGAGTTAGGACAACCTGGATCTCTTATTGGTGACGACCAAATCTATAACGTAATTGTCACAGCCCACGCCTTTGTAATAATCTTCTTTATAGTTATACCCATCATAATTGGTGGATTTGGAAATTGATTAGTCCCCCTAATACTAGGGGCCCCAGACATGGCATTCCCTCGAATAAATAATATAAGTTTTTGATTGTTGCCCCCTTCTTTAACTTTACTATTAGCGAGCAGCCTAGTTGAAAACGGTGCGGGGACTGGTTGAACAGTCTACCCCCCGCTCTCTGCAGGAATCGCCCACGCCGGAGCTTCGGTTGATATGGCCATCTTCTCTCTACATTTAGCTGGTGTATCTTCGATTTTAGGGGCTGTAAATTTTATTACTACAGTAATTAATATACGCTCTAGAGGTATAACCCTCGACCGAATACCTCTCTTTGTCTGAGCTGTAGCTATCACAGCCCTACTTTTACTTCTGTCCCTCCCAGTACTAGCCGGAGCCATTACAATACTATTAACTGACCGAAACCTAAATACCTCATTCTTCGACCCAGCTGGAGGAGGAGACCCAATTCTTTACCAACACTTATTTTGATTCTTTGGTCACCCAGAAGTTTACATTTTAATTTTACCAGGATTTGGCCTAATCTCTCACATTGTTAGACAAGAAAGTGGTAAAAAGGAAGCTTTTGGCTCCTTGGGGATAATCTACGCTATATTATCAATTGGCCTTCTCGGATTCGTTGTATGAGCCCATCACATATTTACCGTTGGTATAGATGTGGATACCCGAGCTTATTTCACTTCCGCCACAATAATCATTGCCGTTCCAACTGGAATTAAAATCTTCAGTTGATTAGCTACTCTCCATGGCTCTCAATTAAATTATAGACCAGCCTTACTATGAGCTCTGGGGTTTATCTTCCTATTCACTATCGGTGGACTAACAGGGGTCGTTCTAGCCAACTCCTCCGTCGATATTATTCTTCATGATACATACTATGTTGTTGCCCACTTCCACTATGTCTTGTCCATGGGGGCTGTATTTGCTATTATAGCAGGATTTATTCAATGATACCCCCTATTCACCGGACTCACAATAAATACCCTATGACTAAAAATTCAATTTACAATTATATTTATCGGAGTAAATATAACTTTCTTCCCTCAGCACTTTTTAGGACTAGCAGGAATACCCCGACGTTATTCAGATTACCCAGACGCCTACACAGCTTGAAATGTAGTATCATCTGTAGGATCCACTATCTCTCTTATTGGTGTACTCTTCCTTATTTTTATTATTTGAGAAAGTATAATTACTAATCGAGTGGCTCTATTCCCTCTCCAAATAACAAGTTCAATTGAATGATATCAAAATCTTCCCCCCGCTGAACACAGATATGCTGAACTTCCAATCCTGACAGGATCGACTAGAGAAAATCCCCCTGTCCATAATTCCTAAATCGTAAACTATTAACTCACAAATATTAGGTATCAGGGAACTCTAATAGTTATTTTAATTTCCCAATGTGGCAGAATAGTGCAATGGATTTAAGCTCCAAATATGGGAGAACTTCTCCTCATAGGGATCTACCCTCCTAAGAGAAAGCTACCTATACCCCTTTGCAAAACTAATGGCAACCTGAGCAAATCTAAGTCTTCAAGATAGAGCTTCACCTATGATAGAACAACTTACTTTCTTTCACGATCACGCTCTTTTAATTTTAATTATAATTACTACCTTAGTCAGATACATTATGATCACAATATGTTTTAACCCCCTAATCAATCGATTCCTTTTAGATGGGCAAACAATTGAAATAATCTGGACTATCCTCCCAGCTATTACTCTTGTTTTTATTGCCCTACCCTCTCTCCGATTACTCTACCTATTAGATGAAGTTAGAGACCCTGCATTAACATTAAAAACTATTGGCCACCAATGATATTGAAGTTACGAATACTCCGATTTCATAAATGTAGAATTTGACTCTTATATAATCCCCTACCATGAAATAAATACAGATGGATTTCGTCTATTAGATGTTGATAACCGAGCTGTTTTACCCATAAACACACAAGTCCGAATCCTTGTGACTGCTGCTGACGTCCTTCATTCATGAACGGTACCCGCCCTAGGGGTAAAGGTCGACGCTACGCCTGGTCGATTGAACCAAACCAGATTCTTACTTAGACGGCCAGGATTATTTTTCGGGCAATGTTCAGAAATTTGTGGAGCTAATCATTCTTTTATACCCATTGTAATTGAAAGTGTTCCTACAGGGACATTCATTAATTGAGTCTCATCTGTAAGACAGGCATCATCAGATGACTGAAAGCAAGTAGTGGTCTCTTAAACCATTTTATAGTAATCTCGCAATTACTTCTGATGAAAGAATTAGTTAAATCTAACCTTAGTATGTCATACTAAAATTACTAGTACCAATCTAGTATTCTTTAGTGCCACAGATAGCCCCCATCAGATGATTAGGCTTATTTTTCGCCTTCTCTGTAATTTTATTAATTTTTAATTGTGTTAATTATTATTCCTTTCTCCCCCAAACCCCTGACTCCCAAGAAAAATCTATTTTTCAAACCCCAATAAATTGAAAATGATAACTAACCTCTTTTCTGTCTTCGACCCCTCCACTAGTGTAATAAATCTTTCGTTAAATTGATCAAGAACTGTTCTCGGACTTCTTCTAATTCCATCACTCTATTGATTTATGCCCTCCCGACATAACTTAATATGAAATAAAATTATATTAACACTTCATAATGAATTTAAAACTCTCTTAGGGCCTACGGGACATTTAGGCAGAACCTTTATATTCATCTCTCTTTTTTCACTAATTTTATTCAATAACTTCTTAGGGCTATTCCCCTACGTTTTTACTAGATCAAGCCATTTAACCCTCACTCTAGCCCTCGCTCTCCCACTATGACTGAGATTTATACTTTATGGCTGAATCAACCACACCCAACACATATTTGCTCATCTTGTCCCTCAAGGTACCCCCGCAGTTTTAATGCCCTTCATAGTATGTATTGAAACTATCAGAAATATTATTCGTCCCGGGACTCTAGCCGTACGACTAGCCGCCAATATAATTGCCGGACATTTACTTCTAACCCTATTGGGCAATACAGGCCCAAGTTTGACATATTCAATTCTATCCCTTCTAATTGTTGCACAAATTGCCCTTCTAGTTCTTGAATCAGCTGTAGCAATCATCCAATCTTACGTATTCGCTGTTCTAAGAACTCTTTACGCCAGAGAAGTTAACTAATGTCGACACACGCCAACCATCCCTACCATTTAGTTGATCAAAGCCCGTGACCTTTAACGGGGGCAATCGGAGCTTTAGTGACCGTTTCAGGTCTTGTGAAATGATTCCACCATTATGATATATCCCTCCTTCTCCTGGGTCTACTAATTACCTCACTAACTATATTACAATGATGGCGAGACATCACACGAGAAGGGACCTTCCAAGGCCTCCACACCTACCCCGTAACCTTAGGTTTACGATGAGGCATAATTTTATTTATTATCTCTGAAGTATTTTTCTTCCTAAGATTCTTCTGAGCTTTCTTTCACAGAAGTCTAGCCCCTGCCTGTGAGCTGGGAGCTATATGACCCCCAGCAGGAATTATCCCATTCAACCCCCTTCAAATCCCTCTATTAAATACAGCAATTCTCCTGGCATCAGGAGTAACTGTAACGTGAGCCCATCATGGATTAATAGAAAGTAATCACTCCCAAAGACTTCAAGGATTATTCTTTACAGTAATTTTAGGTATTTATTTTACTATTCTCCAAGCCTATGAATATATTGAAGCCCCCTTTGCTATTTCTGATGCAGTGTACGGCTCAACTTTCTACGTAGCAACTGGATTCCACGGTCTGCATGTAATTATTGGAACAACCTTTTTATTAGTATGCTTAATCCGCCACTCCTTCTTCCATTTCTCAGCCAACCACCACTTTGGATTTGAAGCCGCAGCCTGATATTGACATTTTGTAGACGTAGTATGACTATTCCTTTATATCTCTATCTACTGATGAGGTAGATAAACTATTTATCTAGTATAATTTGTATAATTGACTTCCAATCAAAAGGGCTGAAATAATTCAGGATAAATAATTATAACTTTACTGATTATTGCATGCATTATCATTACCCTATCCTCTGTAGTCATAACACTAGCTTCAATCCTTTCCAAAAAATCCATTATTGACCGAGAAAAAAGATCCCCATTCGAATGTGGCTTTGACCCTAAAAGATCATCACGGCTACCTTTCTCTCTACGGTTTTTCCTAATTGCCGTAATCTTTTTAATTTTTGACGTAGAAATTGCCCTTCTTCTCCCCATAATCATTATTCTACCCCTGTCCAACCTAACCATTTGACTAATAGTTAGAGGATTTTTTCTAGCTATCTTATTAATCGGACTTTACCACGAGTGAAATCAAGGGGCTCTAGAATGAGCTGAATAGGACTGTAGTTAATTATAACATTTGGTTTGCATCTAAAAGGTATTGTGTATTCAATCTGTCTTAAGTAAGAAGCGAATATTTGCATTCAGTTTCGACCTGACCCTAGATAAAATCTTATCCTTACTTATTAATTGAAACCAAAAAGAGGTATATCACTGTTAATGATATCACTGAGTAACTAACTCCAATTAAGGAAATGTGATGCCCAAGAAAAAGCTGCTAACTTTTCCCTTTAGCGGTTAAATTCCGTTTACATTTCTATTTATATAGTTTAAACCAAACATTACATTTTCACTGTAAAAATAAAGACATCACTTTTATAAATGAACTATTTCTAGCCCATTCATTTACTTAAGGGTTACAATAACCTCCCTAACAGCTTCAATGTCATGCTCTCATATGAGCTACTTAAGTAGAAAATAACTAAAATTAATAAAATAATCACCCAAAGCATAAATCTAATCAAGTAAGTTTTTAAATCATTATTCTGCCATCCTTGACTCAAAGAAGATCAATGGGTGAATGATTTATATAAGCCCTGAGCCCCCAAATACTCTCTCCACCCCTGATCGAATGACTTACTTACATACCCCCCAATTAACAAGGGGGCCCCGCTAACCCCATTCGTCGTCATTATAGGCAAAAATCATATTGAACCCATAAATCTTGTTAATAAATGTAACCGTAAAGTTTGCAATTCATAACTCAAAGAAAACTTAGCTAACTCATAACCAAATCAGCCCCCCAAAACTCTGACACTTAACGCCAACGTCCTTAACCCCACAGGTAAACAAATTATTCTAGGCGTAGGGAATAAAACCCACGACAAAATTCTCCCCCCTAAGATGGCCATAAAAGATAAACTCATTATACCTCGTAATATCATCCACCCCTCATCTCTTAAAGGATGGAGGGGACCCGTATTAAAATCCCCTCTCATAGAATAGTAAACCAATCGTAATGAGTAACAAACTGTTAGCCCTGTAGAAAAAAAATAAAGAATAAAACTAAATATATTTACGTAACTTAAAGATACCACTTCCAAAATTAAATCCTTGGAATAAAATCCTGCCAAAAAAGGCATGCCGCATAAAGCCAAATTAGATAAATTAAAGCAAGAAGATGTCAAGGGTATCTGATTAACCAACCCCCCTATAAAACGAATATCCTGAGAATCCTTTATATTATGAATAATAGCCCCTGCACATATAAATAATAAAGCCTTAAATAAAGCATGCGTTAACAAATGAAAAAAGGCCAATTTAGGAAAACCTATCGCTAAAATTCTTATTATTAACCCCAGCTGACTAAGAGTCGATAAAGCAATAATCTTCTTTAAATCAAATTCAAAATTAGCCCCTAGCCCTGCCATAAACATCGTTAATCCCGCAAAAAGTAACAAAAAACTCCCCAATCAACCCCCCGCCAATAAAACATTAAAACGAATTAATAAATATACCCCGGCCGTGACCAAAGTCGAAGAATGCACTAACGCAGATACAGGCGTTGGAGCAGCCATAGCTGCAGGAAGCCAAGAAGAAAAAGGGATCTGAGCACTTTTTGTTATAGCGGCCAAAACCACCAAAGCGCCAATCACACTTATTTCAAATCTCTCTCGTCTACATTCTAAATAATAAATATAATTTCAACTCCCAAAATTCAATATTCAAGCAATTGCTAATAACAAAGCTACATCTCCAATACGATTAGACAAAGCTGTTAACATCCCAGCATTATAGGATTTCACATTCTGATAATAAATTACTAACAAATAAGAAACAAGCCCCAACCCATCCCATCCTAATAAAATTCTGATCAAATTGGGGCTAATAATTAAAAACATCATTGACAAAACAAACATTAAAACTAGAATAATGAATCGATTAATTCTTAAGTCCCCAGCCATATACTCTTCTCTATAGTAAATTACTAAAGAAGCGATTAATAAGACAAACCCCATAAAGATCAATGACATTCAATCAAACAAAAATGTCATTACAATTCTTCTTGAATTTAAAGATAAAATCTCCCATTCAATAAAATAAACCAAATCCTGCATAATAAAATAAAATCCTCTTCTGACTAAAAATAAAGCCATCATAAATAAACTAATAAATCTCACAAAACAAATTGATATAGATCACAACACGACCCAAGATGAACGTACTCCATAAATTTGACACCACAAATCAATATTTTAAATTAAATTACCTGAGTCCCTCTATAATCAAAGCACACAAGGCTCACTCTTTAAAATCAATAAATTTAAAGGTACCCAATGCAAAAATAACAGTAAATATTCACGAACGTACCCTCTAGCACAAGCATACACCCCAGAATAAATTTTACCATGTTGACTGTAAGAGTATAAATATAAAGTATAAGCAGCTCTAAAAAAAGATAAAAATCCTAGTATTAATATTCTAGTTCATGTTCATCTTACTAAACTATTTAATAGACTAATTTCTCTTAATAAATTTAAAGAAGGAGGCGCTGCCATATTACATGAACTTAATAAAAATCACCATAAAGTTATACTAGGTATAAAATTTATCAGCCCCCGGTTAATCAACAAACTTCGGCTCCCTAAACGCTCGTAAGAAATATTCGCTAAACAAAATAAACCCGATGAGCATAAACCATGTGCAATTATTAAAGTAAAAGCGCCACAAAACCCCCAATAACTTAAGGTCATTAAACCCCCCAACACAATCCCTATATGAGCAACTGAAGAATAAGCAATAAGTGCCTTAAGATCTGTTTGTCGTAAACATATTAATCTAACTAATACGCCCCCAACTAATCTTACCCCCACTCAAATATAATTTCACATTAAACCCGATAATAACAACACCCTAAAAACTCGCAATAATCCGTACCCCCCTAACTTCAATAAAACCCCCGCTAAAATCATAGACCCTGAAACAGGGGCCTCGACATGAGCCTTAGGTAATCACAAATGGACTAAAAACATAGGCATCTTAACCAAAAATGCCAAAATTAAACTCAAATATAATAAAATATTAGAAACAGATAAACCCATTAATATTGGAAAATAGAGGGATTGATTTAATCCCCCTAAATAAAAAATACCTACCAATAAAGGCAAGGAAGCCAGTAAAGTATAAAAAAGTAAATACACCCCTGCCTGTAAACGCTCGGGTTGATACCCCCACCCTAAAATTAAAAATAAAGTTGGAATTAAACTACTCTCAAAAAATAAATAAAATATAAATAAATTCATACAACTAAAAGTGCAAAACAATAAAGTCAATAAAATCACAACTATTAAAATAAAAAACCCCTCATAATTACGTAAACGATAAACTGATTCTCTAGCCGTAATCATTAAAACACAAATTCAAAATCTTAAAAGAATTAAACCGTATGATAAAACATCACAACCTAAAAAATAACCTAAATTACCAAAAAAAGTTCTAAATACATTTATAAATATAAATATAAAAGTTAACACAAACAAAACCCCCTGAACCATTCATCATATATTTTTCACCAAACATACAGGAGCCAAGAAAACTAAAGCAAACAACAACTTTAACATTGTAAAATACTAAAAGACTGAAAATAATCATTACCGTGAGTACGAATTATTGACACTAAAATAGATAAACCTAAAGCCCCCTCACAAACTGAAAAAGTTAAAAATACTATTCTAAAAAATAGTTCATAATTCAATCTATTAAGATACACAAATAAAATCAAAAATAATCTTAATACAATAAACTCCAAACTCAATAAAGTCAACAATAAATGTTTACGTTTAGAGGTAAAAACTCACCCCCCTCTCATAAATAAAAGTAACGGAAATAATCAATAGAAAGATGTTAACATTAGTTTTAGTAGTTTAAAATAAAACTTTGGTCTTGTAAATCAAAATTAAGGTATTTCCTTCTAAAACTTTCAGAGAAAAGAGATCACCTCTTATCATTAATCCCCAAAACTAATATTTTTATTAAACTATTCTCTGCATTTTCCACTCAATTACCCTAATTTGTAGAACTTTAATTAGCCTCATTTTCACTCAAATAAGCCACCCCCTAGCTATAGGATTAATTTTACTTGTTCAAACTCTTTGTATTTGTCTTCTAACCGGCTTCATAACCCAAAGATTTTGATTTTCCTACATTTTATTCCTAGTATTTTTAGGAGGATTACTAGTCCTATTTATTTACGTTACTAGTTTAGCCTCAAACGAAATATTTTCCTTATCTACCGCCACGTTATCTACCATAATCATCCTATTCGGCATCAGTGGATGATTAGCTCTTGCTATTGACCCCTTATTCTATCTAACTAATTGCTTAAACACTGATATAATAGAGGGATTCACCATAAATCTATATGGTGAAGAAGCCTCTTTATCCCTAACGAAACTCTACAACCAACCCACTGGTCTTATCACTTTAATACTAGTCCTCTATTTATTTTTAACACTAATTGCTGTAGTTAAAATCACCTGTATTTTCTTTGGCCCCCTACGACAAAAAAATTAATGAATAAACCCATGCGAACTAACCACCCCCTCTTTAAAATTGCTAATAATGCCCTAGTCGACCTGCCCGCCCCAGTTAATATTTCTGCTTGATGAAACTTTGGATCCCTTTTAGGGCTATGTTTAGGAGTACAAATTGTCACCGGCTTATTCCTAGCTATACACTACACAGCACACGTTGACTTAGCATTTAATAGAGTTGCCCATATCTGTCGTGATGTAAATTACGGCTGACTTCTTCGAACCCTCCACGCCAACGGAGCTTCATTCTTCTTCATTTGCCTCTACTTACACACAGGACGAGGGATATATTATGGTTCTTATATATTTACTCCTACTTGAATAGTAGGAGTAATTATCTTATTCCTTGTTATAGGAACGGCCTTTATAGGATACGTTTTACCTTGAGGGCAAATATCTTTTTGAGGAGCCACAGTTATTACCAATCTTCTTTCAGCCGTCCCTTACTTAGGAGTTGATATAGTTCAATGAGTTTGAGGGGGGTTTGCTGTAGACAATGCCACACTAACCCGCTTCTTCACCTTTCATTTTGTTTTACCCTTTATTGTCGCTGCCGCCGTACTTATTCATTTATTATTTTTACACCAAACAGGGTCTAATAACCCCTTAGGGCTAAATAGAGACGTTGATAAAATCCCTTTCCACCCATACTTCACTTTCAAGGATATCGTAGGGTTCCTTATTATAATTATAATCCTCACTCTATTGACCTTACTTGAACCCTACCTCTTAGGAGACCCTGACAACTTCATCCCAGCAAACCCACTTGTCACCCCCGTTCATATTCAGCCAGAATGATATTTTTTATTTGCCTATGCCATTCTACGATCTATCCCCAATAAATTAGGGGGAGTAATTGCCTTAGTTCTATCTATCGCTATTCTCCTAATTCTTCCCTTCTCAAATAAGAGTAACTTCCGCGGGATACAATTCTACCCAATTAACCAAATTATATTCTGATCTTTACTAGTCATTGTAATCCTTCTAACCTGAATTGGGGCCCGCCCTGTTGAAGACCCATACATCTTAGTGGGGCAAGTCCTAACTGTTCTTTACTTCCTTTATTATATCTTAAACCCTCTAATATTTAAAATCTGAGATAAAATACTAAACTAGTTAATTAGCTTACCGAAAAGCATATGTTTTGAAAACATACGATAGAAGTTTGATTCTTCTATTAACTTCACTATACTAAAAAAAATTCACTAAAATAAAATAGATATAATCAAAATTTTTACCCCTACCAATAAAAATAAATAATTCAATGATAACGGTAAAAAACTCTTTCAAGCTAAATATATCAATTTATCATAACGAAACCGAGGCAAGGTCCCCCGAACCCAAATAAATATAAACGCAATAAAAGACAACTTAAAAAAAAATGACCAATTATAAATATCACACCCCAAAAAGATAGCTCTAAACAACATACTTATAAACAAAATTCTAGCATACTCCGCTAAAAAAATTAATGCAAATCCTCCTCTTCTATACTCCACATTAAACCCCGAGACTAACTCCGATTCCCCCTCAGCAAAGTCAAAGGGAGTCCGGTTAGTCTCAGCTAAACATGAAGCAAATCATGCTAAAGCTAACGGAAAAACTACCACAATAAACCACAGGTACTCCTGGTATTTAACGAAGTGTAACAAATTGTAACCCTCCACCAAAAAAACAAATGACAATAAAATTAAAGCTAAACTTACTTCATAAGAAATTGTTTGAGCTACCCCCCGCAACCCCCCTAATAAAGCATAATTAGAGTTTGATGACCAACCAGCAATTATCACAGTATAAACCCCCAAACTAGTACAACACAAAAAAAACAATAGCCCTAACCCAAATATATACATTCCTCTTAAATAAGGGACCACCATTCAAACCAATAAAGACAAGAACAATCTAAAAATAGGAGAAATATAATAAGGCAAATAATTAGATAAAACAGGATTGGTCTGCTCCTTCGTAAACAACTTAATTGCATCACAAAAAGGTTGTGGGATACCAGCAAACCCCACCTTATTCGGACCCTTTCGAATTTGAATGTAACCTAAAACCTTACGCTCCAATAATGTCAAAAAAGCCACCCCCACTAAAACACAAATAATTAAAATTAAAGCACCTACAACAGGTAAAACACAATCATATACAAACAAGTTCTATCTGTAAAATACTTTTACATAAAAGGATCCTAAATCCATTGCACTTATCTGCCAAAATAGACTATTAATATAAATCAATTTTTAAAGAAACATTATTCCCAATATTTGGTCCTTTCGTACTAAAACATCAATATTTATTAAGGATAGAAACCGACCTGGCTTACGCCGGTCTGAACTCAGATCATGTAAGGATCTAAAGGTCGAACAGACCTAAACTTTGAACATCTACACCCAAAATTACCCTTAATCCAACATCGAGGTCGCAACCCTTCTTGTCGATAAGAACTCTCAAAAAAGATTACGCTGTTATCCCTAAGGTAACTTAGTCTTATAATCACTAATAATGGATCAATTACTCATAAATTAATGTAAAAAAATCAAAAGAGTTTATTTTATCTTCCTGTCACCCCAACAAAATATTTTATTAACTACCACTAAAAAACATCTAAATTAGTTATAATTATTTAATATAAAGCTCTATAGGGTCTTCTCGTCCTTTAAAATCATTTAAGCCTTTTGACTTAAAAGTTAAATTCTAATAACATTTTCACTGAGACAGTCAATGCCTCGTCCAACCATTCATTCCAGCCTCCAATTAAAAGACTAATGATTATGCTACCTTTGCACGGTCAAAATACCGCGGCCCTTTAAACTAAATTAATTCAGTGGGCAGGCCAGACCTCAAATTATTCACATGAGGACATGTTTTTGTTAAACAGGCGAGCATTAATTTGCCGAATTCCTTAATGAAACCTAACAGTTTTATAAAAATAGACAATACATTATACTAATTTCATCATTATTACTAACTTTAACTAATTTTAAATTACATTTCAATAAAAAATTTAAATATTTTACAAAATCATATTTAATTACAAATAAATTATAACATCCTCCAATTGATGGCTAATTCTAAGCCTACAAAATCTTAATTAAATTTTAATTTTATAAATTAATACTCAGAAGCTTATCCCCCCAAATATTTTTATCACACTATACCAACCTAATAAATCAAGTTAATAAAATGTAATAACTGAATTAAATTCATTTCTTGAAAAACCAGATATCTTAAAGAACGGATAACATTTCATTACTAAGTATATTTAATTAATAATTATTCTACATTAACTAACAAAGACACTTAGCTCTCTTTAAATCGGGATAAATAAATACATACAAAATTTTTAATAAACCCTGATACACAAGGTACAGTAAATTAAACCTACTTTCAAAAAAATAAATTTTCAAATATTTCAATAATCTTTCACAATACAATTCAACTATCACTAATACAATTTTATCTATAACCTATACAAAAACTTATTACATTAAAAATGATTTTATTAATAAAATTAACCTCTCAAACAACTAAAGTAAATTTTTCTCTATCAAATCAAACTGAATTGCACAGTGACTTCTCAGTGTAAACGAGATGCTTAACTAATCAAGCTCTGAATTGAACTTTCCAGGTGCACCTTCCGGTACACCTACTATGTTACGACTTATCTCATCTTAAGTAACGAGAGCGACGGGCGATGTGTGCATGTTTTAGAGCCAAAATCAATATACTATACTATATAAAATTACATTCAAATCCACCTTCAAATTATTTATTGCAAATAAATATCCATAATAAATATATTTATTGTAACCCACCTCCTCTTAATCATAAACTGCACCTTGACCTGACATCACTTTAATTATTATAAATAAAGAAAATTTAACCCCTTTTAGGACATTCTGACGACGGCGATATACAAACTGATTAACAAAATTAAGTAAGGTATAACGTGGAATATCGATTACGGGGCAGGTTCCTCTGAAAGGACTAAAACACCGCCAAATTCTTTGAGTTTCAAGAACATAACTTATACTACTCTAATATTAACGCTTTACATTCAAAATAATAGGGTATCTAATCCTAGTTTAAAATTTAAATTTCATAGCCTCAAAAACTTTTACAAGAAATTATTTAAATTTAAAATTCCACCTAATAAATATAATTATACTTTCTTTGCCATCATTTAACTATACACTAAAAATATTTACTTGCACCCCTCGTCTAACCGCGGCGGCTGGCACGATTTTTGCCGGTACTATAAAAATCACTAACTCCAAATTTCTTTGAATTATAAAATTAAATACTGCGAATAAACATCAATAAATTCCCCTTTAAGAAGAACCTAACAGCACGCAAAAACTTACATGTAAAATAAACTTAAAGTAAATTTATAAGCAAGAATAAAACTTCTATAAACTAATCAATAAATAGTGGGCCTCCAATTTAATAATAAACTTAAAAGGCACTAATTGAAAAAAATATAGCCTAACTTTACCAAATACCTGTCCTATTATTAAAACTAAAAGTGAACAAAAAATAGCCCACTCCCCCCCAGTCAACGAGCCCACCGTCATATTAATAACTAATAAGCCTAGCCATAAATAATTGAATGTAAAAAGATGAATTGATTAAATTTATGCCCCATAATTTTAATATAATCTCTAAACATCAACTAAATTACATAAATTTTAAATAATTTACGTCATCTTAACTCAATTAATAAATATTAATTAATTAATGCAAAATGCCCCTACATTAATTAATTATTTTAAATTAACTAAATTAATTATAAAGGCCGATAATATATATATATATATATATATATATATATATATATTTTTTAAAAAACTCTTTAACAATGGATCAATAATAATGTATACTAATCAATATACTCATAATGAACTTTAAAAAGAACATGTAGTTCACATATATTGGTATTTAGGGAATTAATAACAAACAATAAAAATAACCTTAATTAAGTAATTAATGACCCTCATTTTTTTTAAAGTTTACAAAATGAGGGTCATCAATAATACCCTATTATATTAATAATAATCAACTATTATTAGTTAATAATAATTTAATTAAAATATCATTATATATATATATTATATAAGAATAAATGTATATATATATAAGAATTTAATATATATATATAATTTTATTTACTTTATTATTATTTATATATTTATTTATATATATATAAGAATTTAATATATATAAATTAACCCTATTTGCCTTTAACTATAAGCATAATAGGTATATAGGAATATAGTATATAATATAAGTTCTTATAATACAGGTCATTTTTAACAAATTCTACTAACTTACCCATTCTTTTCCTTTAAGCCCATTTTCCGGGGCCACCAAATTTTCTAAAAATAGCCAAAAAAATTCGGTTTCCCCGGAGAATGAACTTAAAGGCTTTTAATTTACCCCCCTGAACCCGGCCCAAGTCCATTCACTATTTCAATAAATACACACCAAAAAAAAT